GGTCAACATATATCTATGTCTGCTCACAAAGCGCGAAGAGTAATTGATCAAATTCGTGGGCGTTCCTACGAAGAAACACTTATGATATTAGAACTCATGCCTTATCGAGCATGTTATCCCATTTTCAAATTAGTTTATTCTGCAGCAGCAAATGCTAGTTTCAATATGGGTTCCAATGAAGCAAATTTAGTCATTAGTAAAGCCGAAGTAAATGAAGGTACTATCGTGAAGAGATTAAAACCTCGAGCTCGAGGGCGTAGTTTTGCCATACAAAAACCTACCTGCCATATAACTATTGTAATGAAAGATATATCCTTAGGTGGATATATAGATACCGACTCTATTAAGTGGTCACAAAAACCAAAATGGAAAAAAAAGGATACAACTATGTCGTATTATGATATGTATAGTAATAGTAATGGGGGAACATGGGACAAAAAATAAATCCAATTGGTTTCAGACTTGGTACAACCCAAGGTCATCATTCCCTTTGGTTCGCACAACCAAAAAATTATTCTGAGGGTCTGCAAGAAGATCAAAAAATAAGAAATTATATCAAGAATTATGTACAAAAAAATATGAAAACATCCTCTGGCGTTGAGGGAATTGCGCGTATAGAGATTCAAAAAAGAATCGATCTGATCCAAATCATAATCCATATGGGATTTCCAAAAATATTAATTGAAAGTCGACCCCGAGGAATCGAAGAATTACAGATGAATTTACAAAAAGAATTTAATTCTGTAAATAGAAAACTTAACATTTCTATCACACGAATTGAAAAGCCTTACGGAAACCCTAATATTCTTGCAGAATTTATAGCCGGCCAATTAAAAAATAGAGTTTCTTTTCGCAAAGCAATGAAAAAGGCTATAGAATTAACTGAACAAGCAGATACAAAAGGAATTCAAGTGCAAATTGCAGGACGTATCGACGGAAAAGAAATTGCGCGTGTTGAATGGATCAGAGAGGGTAGGGTTCCACTACAAACCATTCGAGCTAAAATTGATTATTGTTCCTATACAGTTCGAACTATCTATGGGGTATTAGGCATCAAAATTTGGATATTTATAGACGGGGAATAATAAAATAAACCTTTATTTCCCTTTGCATTCTATCCGGCGATGGAACAAAAAGAGAAATTTCTTTCTTATTTTTATTTTCTCTTCAATAAAAAAATGAACAAACAATTATAATTCTATAGGGTTTAATAAAAATTAAATTAATCTTTTGATAAAATTGCTATGCTTAGTGTGTGACTCGTTGGTTTTTTGAGGGTTAGTAACCAGCCCCATAGTATAAACAAATAACTATAGAAGTAATAACCAACTCATCCCTTCGTATTATCTGGATCCAAAGAACCAGTCAAGATATGATATATTGTTCATATTGTTGTAGCAACTGAAATACTTTTTCATTAAAAAATCTGCTTCTAAGTTGTCAATAGAAATAAAAAAGAAAGGGTATGGATAAATGGAAGGATGAAAGAAAGAAAGAAAAAGAATATGGATGATATAAAATTCCAATATGTAAGGTCTATGAGTCATCTCATAAAAAATCTGTGTAATAAAGCATCAATAAGGATTCATCATTAAAAGGATCTGCTCATCGAACAAAAAATAAAGAGCTTCGAGCCAATAAAGACTAAGAATATTGACTCAAGAACTAATAGCTCCATTGTAGAATTCAGACCTAACCATTAAGTAAGAAGGGATGGGAACGATGGAACCTGTGAATTCAAAAGATTCTAGTGAAAATGAATTCGAACGATTCATTGATCGGGATGGCGGAACCGACCAGAAACCAATTAATCTATTCGTAAAAGTTATGAACTAATGATAGAACTGAAATAGAAATTGAAAGAGTAAATATTCGCCCGCGAAAACTTTATTTTCTTGGATTGCTAAATTTAGGGTCAATCCAATACGATAAAGAGTAAAACAAAAGAAAGATTCCTTTTAACATTCTAAATCTAAAATAGATAAATATAAGAAAAAAAGTTATTTAATATATTTAGTTATCTATTATCTATAACTATACAAATAAGATATAAAAATTAATAATAGATTTGATCTAGATTAAATGAAATCCATGAGTCAGCAGATTACTTATGAAATACATGTCTATCTTAATTCAAATTATATTATATCTGAATTGAATTCTAAATCCTTAATTGGAATTTATTTTTATTCGCGAGGAGCTGGATGAGAAGAAACTCTCACGTCCAGTTCTGTAGTAGAGATGGAATTCAAAACAAACCATCAACTATAACCCCAAAAGAACCAGATTCCGTAAACAACATAGAGGAAGAATGAAGGGAATATCTTATCGAGGTAATACTATTTGTTTTGGTAAATACGCTCTTCAGGCACTTGAACCCGCTTGGATCACATCTAGGCAAATAGAAGCAGGTCGACGAGCCATGACACGAAATGCACGTCGCGGTGGAAAAATATGGGTTCGTATATTTCCAGATAAACCAGTTACAGTAAGACCCGCAGAAACACGTATGGGTTCAGGTAAAGGCTCTCCCGAATATTGGGTAGCTGTTGTTAAGCCTGGTCGAATTCTTTATGAAATGGGTGGAGTAACAGAAAATATAGCCCGAAGGGCTATTTCAATAGCAGCGTCCAAAATGCCTATACGAGCTCAATTTATAATTTCGGGCTAAAAAAGAAATAGGCCCTAATTAAAAATAGCGGATGCAGGTTTCTTTTTTTGGACAAATAATATTTCTTTTTTTCTTTGACCTTTGTATTGTAAAAACAGATAAAAAAAAAAAAAAAAAAAATGATATGATTCAACCTCAGACCCATTTGAATGTAGCAGATAACAGCGGGGCTCGAGAATTGATGTGTATTCGAATCATAGGAGCTAGCAATCGTCGATATGCTCGTATTGGTGACGTTATTGTTGCTGTGATCAAAGACGCAGTTCCAAACATGCCTCTACAAAGATCAGAAGTGGTCAGAGCTGTAATTGTACGTACTTGTAAAGAACTTAAACGTGACAACGGTATGATAATACGATATGATGACAATGCTGCAGTTGTGATTGATCAAGAAGGAAATCCAAAAGGAACTCGAGTTTTTGGTGCGATTGCCCGAGAATTGAGACAGTTCAATTTTACTAAAATAGTTTCATTAGCTCCCGAGGTATTATAAAATGAGACCACGATATGGTTATAGTAGGGTATTTAAAAGAAATAGATTAAGATTCATTTAGTAGATTTTGTCTCACGTATATACCTTTTAAAATTCATATTCATAAAAAAAGACGTAAAAAAAAAAAAAAGAAAAACATGTTGATTATATCCAAATTTGGAGGCACCAATAATTTTAATTAATCATGGGTAGTGATACTATTGCTGACATAATAACCTCTATACGAAATGCCGATATGTATAGAAAAAGCGTGGTTCGAGTAGCATCTACTAATATCAGCGAAAGTATTGTGAAAATACTTTTAAGAGAGGGTTTTATCGAAAACGTGAGAAAACATCGAGAAAACAACAAATATTTTTTGGTTTTAACCCTACGACATAAAAGGAATAGGAAAAGCACTTATAGAAATCTTTTAAATTTAAAACGGATCAGTCGGCCGGGTCTACGAATCTATTCTAACTATCAAAGAATTCCTAGAATTTTAGGTGGGATGGGTGTTGTAATTCTTTCTACATCTCGGGGTATAATGACAGACCGAGAGGCTCGACTAGAAAGAATAGGCGGAGAAATTTTGTGTTATATATGGTAATCTTTCTAATATCCGAATTGAATATGAAACTTCTTATTTGTGAAAAAGAAAAGAGAAGTGCTGGGTTGTCTAATAGGGTTCTTCCTCCACTAGTTAATACTTCAAGGGGGTTTTGCCTGGAATGAAAGAACAAAAATGGATTCATGAAGGTTTAATTACTGAATCGCTTCCCAACGGTATGTTCCGGGTTCGTTTAGATAATGAAGATATGATTCTAGGTCATGTTTCAGGAAAGATCCGACGTAGTTTTATACGGATACTGCCAGGCGATAGAGTCAAAATTGAAGTAAGTCGGTATGATTCAACCAGAGGCCGTATAATTTATCGACTCCGCAACAAAGATTCGAAAGATTAGGTGTTTCCCTATTTATTTCGTAGGAATACCATTAAAAATGGAAAATTTCAAGAAACTTATTTTCTTCCAAGAAGTAGATTCAAAATTAAAGTAAGGAGTGGCAAATATGAAAATAAGAGCTTCCGTTCGTAAAATTTGTGAAAAGTGTCGACTAATACGTCGTAGGGGACGAATTATAGTAATTTGTTCGAACCCAAGACATAAACAAAGACAAGGATAATAAGGCTCATTAAAGACCTGATATACAAATAGGGGATCTGTTTTGACATGAAATGGATATATCCATATATCTCTGACTCAAATTTATGAGATGATAAAATATGGCAAAAGCTATACCGAAAAAGGGTTCACGTGGACGTATTGGTTCACGTAAGAGTACACGTAAAATACCAAAGGGGGTTATTCATATTCAAGCAAGTTTCAATAATACCATTGTGACTGTTACAGATGTACGGGGGCGAGTGGTTTCTTGGTCCTCTGCCGGTACTTGTGGCTTCCGAGGTACAAGAAGAGGGACACCATTTGCTGCTCAAACCGCAGCGGCAAATGCTATTCGTGCAGTAGTAGATCAAGGTATGCAACGAGCAGAAGTCATGATTAAAGGTCCCGGTCTCGGAAGAGACGCAGCATTACGAGCTATTCGCAGAAGTGGTATACTATTAACTTTCGTACGGGATGTAACTCCTATGCCACATAATGGCTGTAGACCCCCGAAAAAAAGACGTGTATAGAAAAGAAAAAAAAATGGAAGATATTTCAATAGCAAGAGAAACAAGAGAAATAAATGATTCAATGATCTGATCAAATAATATTATTATGGTTCGAGAGAAAATAACAGTATCTACTCGGACACTCCAGTGGAAGTGTGTTGAATCAGCAGCAGACAGTAAGC